TGACCCAAGAAAAAATCGCGGGAAATCCTTTGATAGGGCGGATTCCTATTTCTCAATGATATTCCACAATCAAGACAATTGGCTGAATCCCGTGAAAACATTTCATCGAAGTTCATTGATATCTTCTTTTTATAAAGCAAATCGACTTCGATTCTTGAATAATCCACATCACTTCTGCTTCTATTCTAACACAAGATTCCCCTTTTCTGTGGAAAAGGCCCATATCCATAATTCTGATTTGACATATGGACAATTCCTCAATATCTTGTTCATTCGCAACAAAATCTTTTCTTTGCCCGTCGAATATGCTTTTGGGGGGAGAGAGACTATTTCACCAATCGAGTCACAGGTATCTAACATATTCATACCTAACGATTTTCCACAAAGTGGTGACGAAACGTATAACTTGTACAAATCTTTCCATTTTCCAAGTCGATACGATCCCTTCGTCCATAGAACTAGTTTCTCGATCGCAGACATTTCTGGAACACCCCTAACAGAGGGACAAAGAGTGCATTTTGAAAGAACTTGTTGTCAACCTCTTTCAGCTAGGAATCTATCGGATTCAGAAGAGAAGAACTTGCATCAGTATCTCAATTCAAACATGGGTTTGATTCCCACTCCATGTTCTGAGAAAGATTTACCATGCAAAAAGAGGAAAAAACGGCGTCTTTGTCTAAAGAAATGCCTTGCAAAAGGGCAGATGTATAGAACCTTTCAACAAAGGGCTCTTTCAACTCTCTCAAAATCGAATCTATTCCAAACATATATGCCATGGTTCTTGACAGGGTACTGGATATTTGTAGATAATTTTGTAGATACTTTTTCAGACCTATTGCCGATTTCAGATACTTTTCCAGAACTATGGCTGATACTACGTAATAGTCAAAAATTGGTATCCATAATACGAAGTAGCAGTAAAAAATTGGTATTCATCTTTCGGGATATTAGGCATAGATTGGGTAGATCGTGGCGAATTCTTTGGAAAAAAGCGCGTCTTAATCTGATAAGTGAGATTTCGAATAAGTGTTTACATAATGTTCTTCTGTCCGAAGAAATGATTCATCGAAATAATGAGTCACCATTGATATCGACACATCTGAGATCGCCAAGTGTTTGGGAGTTCTTCTATTCAATCCTTTTCCTTCTTGTTGTTGCTGGATATCTCGTTTGTACCCAGCTTCTCTTTGTTTCCGGGGCCTCTAGTGAGTTACAGACAGAGTTCGAAAAGGTCAAATCTTTGATGATGGAATCATCTATGATTGAGTTGCGAAAACTTCTGGATAGGTATCCTACATCTGAACCAAATTCTTTCTGGGTAAAGAATCTCTTTCTAGTTGCTCTGGAACAATTCCGTTCTAAGAAGATATATTTGAATATCAATCTCATCGATCTCATATCAAATCCCATCAATCGAATCACTTTTTCGAGAAATACGAGACATCTAAGTCATACAAGTAAAGAGATCTATTCATTGATAAGAAAAAGAAAAAACTGGAACGGGGATTGGGTTGATGATAAAATAGAATCCTGGGTCGCGAACAGTGATTTGATTGATGATGAAGAAAGAGAATTCTTGGTTCAGTTCTCCGCCTTAACGACAGAACAAAGGATTGATCAAATTCTATTGAGTCTGACTCATAGTGATCGTTTATCAAAGAATGACTCTGGTTATCAAATGATTGAAGAACCGGGAGCAATTTACTTACGATACTTGGTTGATATTCATAAAAAGGATCTATTGAATTATGAGTTCAATCCATCCTGTTTAGCAGAAAGACGGGTATTCCTTGCTCATTATCAGACAATCACTTATTCCCAAACTTCGTGTGGGACTACTACTTTGCACTGCCCATCTCATCGAAAACCCTTTTCGCTCCGCTTAGCCTTATCCCCCTCTAGGGGAATTTTAGTGATAGGTTCTATAGGAACTGGACGCTCCTATTTGGTCAAATACCTAGCTACAAATTCCTATGTTCCTTTCATTACGGTATTTCTGAACGATAACAAGCCAAAAGTTATGGATGAGGATGAAGATGAGGATTATTACGAGATAAAGGTTGGTGGTAGTGACGAGATTGATGCTAGTGACGCTGCTAGTGACGCGATTGATGCTAGTGACGAGATGGATCCTGACCTTGATACGGAGCTGGAAGAGCTAACTATGATGAATGCGCCAACTATAGATAGGATGTCGGAACTAGGCCCCACCCTTCAATTCGAATTAGCAAAAGCGATGTCTCCTTGCATAATATGGATTCCAAACATTCATGATCTGGATGTGAATGAGTCGAATTACTTATCCCTAGGTCTATTAGTAAACCATCTATCTGAAGGATGCTCCAATAGAAATATTCTTGTTATTGCTTCGACTCATATTCCCCAAAAAGTGGATCCCGCTCTAATAGCCCCGAATAAATTAAATACGTGCATTAAGATACGAAGGCTTCTTATTCCACATCAACAAAAGCACTTTTTCATGCTTTCCTATACGAGGGGA